GGGGGTTTATTTTGGAACAAACTTACACTACACAATGAAAAATAGCACAGAGTGATAGAATTCGTGGAATCATAAATGATCTACATAAGATACTTCTAATAGAAAGAATCACACATTGTCGAACAATTCGACAGACCAAATCCCCAAACCAACCCAATTCATAGAATATAGACGAAGGAACGTTGATACATTAAGGACCAATTCATTATCTCTGCATTATATTTGAAACAACCAATTTGTTTGTTGTTCGGCCAAAAAAGAATTAGTTGAAGTCGAGGGATTTCTACAAATACAAGATCAAGAAAAGAATAGGTACTAGATCCGTGTAACTTAGGATTCCGTTTGGCTGGGTCAGGATAAAGTTTTTAGACGGAGGAACATGTCATGATTTTCATTGACTGAGATTGGGTATACCAAAACAAAAGTATATCCGTAACTCTTTGATCATGGACAGGAAAAAAGTCATATGTAATTCACCCGTGAAGATTAAGGAAGAAGGATAGGTATTTTATCCTAGATTTTACAAATAGCGATTGGATTCGTTGGAATGAATTATTGTTTTTATTTTCCTGTCCCTATGTATTCACATGAGCATGTGGTAATGCTTTCATTTCTACGGACAAATAGACGGGTCAGTCCATAAACAAGTACTAATCTAATGAGGAAATGAAAACTATACTAAACTAAAATAGAATGTCTATACAAAAATAGAATGTGTTAGGGCTATACGGACTCGAACCGTAGACCTTCTCGGTAAAACAGATCAAACTTATTATTATCGAAATGATTCGAACTGTTTCAAAGACCCAACATGCATTTTGTTGCATTGGGCTCTTTCATCAACTGATTGATGTAAAGATCAGTTAGTCCACCATATTTTTTCTTTATGGGAAGATAATAAGATGGCTCCATGTGCTCTGTGATTCATCATTTGTATTCTGATGAAGGAGCAATACCAAAGTGTTTCAAAGAAGGGTTACCTTGACTTAGGTCTGCCTCCGGCCTAGATCAACCTGAGTTAAATGGAGTCTCCATCGTTCCGCTGCAAGAATTAAATATGAGACTTCATACACCTTAAAGTTCATAGGACGAAAAGAGGTTCTTTTGAGTCCCTTATACTCATTAAGCCTAGCATTGAATGGACTGGGTATTTACCTTATCAAATAGCAAATCAATGGTAGGTTCTATTTGATTTGGCACCTGAATTCGCACTCAAATCGGACCGAACCCAATATTTGTCAGGCTATTGTTCTCTTGTTCCTTCGAATCTATGGAGTAAGACATCGATTTCTCAATAAGATCAATTATGTTCATTGCATAATGGGCTCTCTTGAAAAGCATTGGCGCACGTGTAAACGAGGTGCTCTACCTAACTGAGCTATAGCCCTTGTCATAGATATCTTAACATATAGATAATTTCTTGTCAAGATAGGATCCCACATGATAGCTCTCTGATCCGTTTACTGTTAGCGGATTGGTATTGCTTAGAAATAATATTCCACCTATAATCCCCGAAGCGATGGGTCCTTTTTTTGTGATGATAAATAACCTACTTAACTCAGTGGTTAGAGTATTGCTTTCATACGGCGGGAGTCATTGGTTCAAATCCAATAGTAGGTAGAACTTATTAGATACCAGAGTCAATGGTATCTAATAAGTTTTTCTACCCATCTTCTTTTTTCGTTGTATCATCTAGACTTGATTGTCTTCAATTGGCGGAATCAAAATCTGGTGTATAGTGTATAATAATAAAGAACTTCTTTTGATTATTATTTTGATGTATTTTTGACTAGTACGAAATAACATTCAGAGCCTCTACTCGTGTCCTAGCTCGTCTGAGAGCTAGATTCGCCTCAATTGCTTGTCTCTTACCCCGAGCTCTACTCAAGTTAGCTTCAGCTATTTCAAGAGCTTGTTGAGCTTCTTGCGGATCAATGTCAGTACTCATCTCCGCATCATTTCCTAAAATGGCGATCTCATTATTACTTATTCTAGCGAAACCGCCCATCAGGGCCACCGTTAACCATTGGTCATTGAGGCGTATTCTCAAAAGACCTATATCCACCGCCGTGGCAATAGGGGCGTGGTTTGGTAATACGCCAATTTGGCCACTATTAGTAGATAAAATGATTTCTTTCACTTCTGAATCCCAAATAATTCGATTAGGAGTCAGTACACAAAGATTTAAGGTCATTTCTTCTCCCCTTCTAAGTTCATAGCTTTCGCGGTAGCTTCATCGATGTTACCCACTAAATAAAAGGCCTGCTCGGGAAGACTATCTAATTCTCCGGAAAGTATCAGTTGAAACCCCCTAATTGTTTCTGCGAGACCAACATATTTCCCTGGAGAACCGGTAAAGACTTCTGCCACGAAGAAGGGTTGTGATAAGAAACGCTCAATTTTTCGTGCTCTTGCTACAGTTAGACGATCTTCTTCGGATAATTCGTCCAACCCCAGGATAGCTATAATGTCCTGAAGTTCTTTGTAACGTTGTAAAGTT